TTGTTTTGGTTCGGCCCGTAATCACATATGAAATAGCTGATGGGATAAATTTAGCAAAACTTTTCACTCAAGATCTCTTGCAGGAAAAAGATAATGTCCAACTTAGAATTGTCAATTATATCCTTTATGGAAACGGAAAGTCAATTCGTGGAATTTTTCACACAAGTATTCAATTAGTTCGGACTTGCTTAGTATTGAATTGGGACCAAGAAAAAAATGGTTCTATAGAAGAAGTTCATGCTTCTCTTGTTGAGGTAAGGGCAAATGATCTGATTCAAAATTTCATAAAAATTGAGTTAGTAAAGTCTAGTCTTTCATATGCCGAAAAAAGGTATGATACGGCGGGTTCGGGATTGATCCCCGATAATGGATTAGATTGCACCAATATCAACCCTTTTTTTTCGAAAGTGAAGATTTCAGTAGTTACTCAGCATCAAGCAACTATTGGTACATTGTTGAATCAAAATAAGGCTTTGATAATTTTGTCATCATTCAATTGTTCTCGAGTTGGCCCATGTCCATTCAATGGTTCGAAATATAACATCACGGCAAAAGAATTGAATCCCATAATTCTAATTAGGGATTTGTTGGGTCCCCTAGGTACTATTGTATCTAAAATAGTGAACTTTTATTCAGCTTACTATTTAATAACTCATAATCGGATCTTGGTAAACAAATATTGGATACTTGATAATTTGAAAGCGACTTTCCAAGTATTTGAAGTACTTAAATACTGTTTAATAGATGAAAATAGAAGGATTTATAATCCCAACCCATGCAATACCATCATTTTGAATCCATCCCATTTGAATTGGTGCTTTTTACATCACAATTATTGTGAAACAATAATTAGCATTGGACAATTTATTTGTGAAAATCTATGTTATGGGACACATATAAAAAAATCTGGTCAAATTTTAATTGTTCATGTTGATTCCTTAGTTATAAGATCAGCTAAGCCGTATTTGGCTACTCCAGGAGCGACTGTTCACGGACATTACGGAGAAACCCTTTCTGAAGGAGATACATTAGTTACATTTATATATGAAAAATCCCGATCTGGTGACATAACGCAGGGACTTCCAAAAGTGGAGCAAATCTTAGAAGTGCGTTCGATTGGTTCAATATCGATGAACCTTGAAAGGAGAGTCGAAGGTTGGAACGAACGTATACCAAGAATTCTTGGAATTCCTTGGGGATTCTTAATTGGAGCTGAGCTAACTATAGCCCAAAGCCATATCTCTTTGGTTAATAAGATCCAAAAGGTTTATCGATCTCAAGGGGTGCAGATTCATAATAGACATCTAGAGATTATTGTACGACAAGTAACATCAAAAGTGTTTGTTTCAGAAGACGGAATGTCTAATGTTTTTTCGCCTGGAGAATTAATCGGATTGCTGCGAGCAGAACGAGCAGGGCGTACTTTAGACGAAGCGATCTGTTATCGGGCAATTTTATTAGGAATAACGAGGGCATCTCTGAATACTCAAAGCTTCATATCTGAAGCAAGTTTTCAAGAAACTGCTAGAGTTTTAGCAAAAGCTGCTCTACGGGGGCGTATTGATTGGTTGAAGGGTCTGAAAGAAAATGTAGTTCTGGGGGAAATTATCCCTATCGGTACCGGATTTAAAAAATTAGTGCACCGTTCAAGGCAAGACAAAAACATTCATTTTGAAATAAAAAAGAAAAATGTATTCAAGTTGGAAATGAGAGATATTTTGTTACACCATCGAGAATTTTTTTGTTCTTGTAGCCCAAAGAATTTCCATGACACATTAGAAAATTCATTTACGCAATTTCATAATTCCTAAGCAGATATTTTTTCTTTTTCCTTTCTAGTTTTGTTAAGTAAAAAAATGAAGTAAGTAATAAAAAAAAAAATGAATAGTTCGGACTATGTATCAATGGTCAACCTCGTTATAAGGTTCCGTAGGAACAATTAGTTATTTCTAAAAAAAAAGAGAAAGCGCGGGAAAAATGACAAGAAGGTATTGGAACATCCATTTGGAAGAGATGATGGAGTCGGGAGTTCATTTTGATCATGGTACTAAGAAATGGAATCCTAGAATGGTCCCTTACATTTCTGCAAAGCGTAAAGGTATTCATATTACAAATCTTACTAGAACTGCTCGTTTTTTATCAGAAGCCTGTTATTTAGTTTTTTATGCAGCAAGTCGAGGAAAACCTTTTTAATGGTTGGTACCAAAAATAAAGCAGCGGATTTAGTAGTCTCAGCTGCAATAAGGGCTCGATGTCATTATGTTAATAAAAAATGGCTCGGTGGTATGTTAACGAATTGGTCCACTACAGAAACGAGACTTCATAAGTTCAGAGACTTAAGAGGAGAACAAAAGATGGGGAAACTCAACTGTCTCCCTAAAAGAGATGCAGCAATGTTAAAGAGAAAATTATCGACTTTGCAAACATATCTGGGTGGGATCAAATATCTGACTGGGTTGTCCGATATTGCAATCATCGTTGATCAGCAAAAAGAATATACAGCTCTTCGAGGATGTGTCATTTTGGGAATTCCAACAATTTGTTTAATCGATACAAATTGTGACCCGGATCTTGCAGATATTTCGATTCCAATCAACGATGACGTTATAGCTTCAATCCGATTGATTCTTAACAAATTAGTATCCGCAATTTGTGAGGGTCGTTCTAGCTATATAAGAAGTCATTGATTATGATTATGTTATGATTAAGAATAATAAGATTAGTTAATTATTTTTATTTATTAGATTGGTTACTATTCTTGTCTTGCATTTTTAAAAAGAGATAAAATGGGATATTATGTTATGTGATTTCTTGGTATTTTAAATATATGATTAATGATGAAAGTAGATAAGTTGAAAAAGAGATGGTTGAATCAAAATAATTTTTTTTTTAGTTTGATTTCTGTCAGAGGGCAATATGAATGTTATACCATGTTCCATTAAAACACTCAAAGGATTCTACGATATATCAGGTGTAGAAGTAGGCCAACATTTATATTGGCAAATAGGAGGTTTACAAATTCATGCTCAAGTACTTATCACTTCTTGGGTAGTAATTGCTATTTTATTAGGGTCAGTTATCATAACTGTTCGGAATCCACAAACTATTCCTACCGACGGGCAGAATTTCTTTGAATATGTTCTTGAATTTATTCGAGACTTGAGTAAAACTCAGATTGGAGAAGAATATGGGCCTTGGGTTCCCTTTATTGGAACCATGTTCTTATTTATTTTTGTTTCTAATTGGTCTGGAGCTCTTTTACCTTGGAAAATCATACAGTTACCTCATGGAGAGTTGGCTGCCCCCACGAATGACATAAATACTACTGTTGCTTTAGCTTTACTCACGTCCGCGGCATATTTTTATGCCGGTCTTACCAAAAAAGGATTGGCTTATTTTGGAAAATACATTCAACCAACTCCAATCCTTTTACCAATTAACATCCTAGAAGATTTCACAAAACCTTTATCTCTGAGTTTTCGACTTTTCGGAAATATATTGGCGGATGAATTAGTAGTTGTTGTTCTTGTTTCTTTAGTACCTTCAGTAGTTCCTATCCCTGTCATGTTTCTTGGATTATTTACAAGCGGTATTCAAGCTCTCATTTTTGCAACTTTAGCCGCGGCTTATATAGGGGAATCCATGGAGGGTCATCATTGATTAGTTTTCAAAAGAGTCTTCTTTTTTTAAGCTTACCCCGACTGGGGCAATGCATGGTTCAAGAAAATATACTTGGTTCGGTAACATATACATATATAGATAGAAATAAGAAATCCATATGTATATATGACTAGGAGGAAAGATAGACGATATTACGAAGGATGGGTTAGGGCTATATATATGTCTATATGTAATGTCTATAAGTCCAGCTACAGTTTCTGTATATTTTTCGACGAATTATTCTAGAATCTGATTCAATAAAAAATGCGGGCGGTTTCCGTTATGAAAGAAACAAATGTATATGTGATAGTAGATATATATTAGTTATATATAGGGTTTATCCCTATCTACTATATATTTTTTTCGAAGTTTTAGTTACTTCGATTCGATATTTTTTAGTGATCAAATAAGTAAGAATTTCTTGGTTGATTGTATCATTAACCATTTTTTTTTGGTGCGAGGAACCTATCATCATGAATCCACTGATTTCTGCCGCTTCCGTTATTGCTGCTGGATTGGCCGTAGGGCTTGCTTCTATTGGACCTGGAGTTGGTCAAGGTACTGCTGCAGGCCAAGCCGTAGAAGGTATTGCGAGACAACCAGAAGCAGAAGGAAAAATAAGAGGCACCTTATTACTTAGTCTAGCTTTTATGGAAGCTTTAACCATTTATGGGCTCGTTGTGGCATTAGCACTTTTATTTGCAAATCCTTTTGTTTAATTTCACCCTAGAACGAAAATGTAAAAAAGTGCATTACACACTTTTTCTTATTTTATTAATTCGTTGTGGTTTGCTTCTGTGAATTATATCACTACTTTACTCCTACAATTATGTATTTGTTGGAACAATACCCCGGGAAAGACTGATTTGAGGATGACGAATTAGTGGATTTGCTCGCTTTATTCCTTCCCGTCCTTCGGTTAGTACGATGGAATTTTTACTTTCTTTTTAGGAAGTGTTTGAATAGGGAAAATATTTTGCAATTTCTACAAGACCTAGGACCCAACTTAATAAGTATCTTATCGGAAACTTAAAACAAAGAAAAAAATTAAGAAAAAGAAATCGATCAAAAAAGGGCAAGTCAAGTGATACAAAAAGAACTCTGTTCTTTGTTAGTCCTATCTATAAGAGGAGAGCATATGAAAAATGTAACCGATTCTTTCGTTTCCTTAGGCCACTGGCCATCTGCCGGGAGTTTCGGGTTTAATACCGATATTTTAGCAACAAATCTAATAAATCTAAGTGTAGTGCTTGGTGTATTGATTTTTTTTGGAAAGGGAGTGTGTGCGAGTTGTATATTTCAAGAATAGGTTGGACCCAACCGGCTGCACTTTATTTATT